GAAACAAAGCTTCAACAAGTAGAAGCTTCCTGGCAAAGCTTCAAACAAAGAGGTTGGGCTGTTCACTTCATTGATTTGACTTCACTTTACTTAAGATTAAAGATAGGGGCCGGGCGGGCAGTGAAGGCTCATTTAGTAGACAGCGAGCGAGCTGCAAGCACCTACTCCTATCAAAATGAAAAGCAGCAAGCGGAACTTGAACTTGAAGAAGCGAGCCTCTATCAGAGAAAGCCATTGCGCGCTAGCCCCTTGTATAGGGTTCCAAACCTGCGCACCCCTAAACTACAAGCTTTCTTTGAAGCCCCTACAACATGGGATATTTGAAGAATCCCCTTTCTATTACTATTAGTAAGGTTGTCAAATTTCCTTTAGTTCCTTTATGACTATAATCTAAATAATAGGGGTAGGGGGGCGCTAACGAGCAAGAAAAGGGATGCAGCAAGAAAACGGATGCGCGTGACAGCAAGAAAATGGATGCAGCAAGAAAACGGATGCGCGTGACAGCAAGAAAATGGATGCAGCAAGAAAACGGATGCGCGTGACTAACGCGCAACGGCTTTCACGCTAGTGCGCTCATCCGCTGCTTGTTGCGCAACGGCTTTCGCGCTAGTGAGCCGTTGCTTGTTGCGCAACGGCTTTCACGCTAGTGCGCTCATCCGCTGCTTGTTGCGCAACGGCTTTCGCGCAGCTGCTACGCCCTTGCTTCTTGCCTTATCTTTTACTAAGAAACTAATCTAAATAGAAGCCCTTCTTTCTCAAAGTCAACTTTCTCCCTTCTTGCTTTAGTGAAATAGGGGGCGCTAACGCGACCTTCCTTCAGCTGGCTTCGCCCTATCTATTCATCTATTTTCTCAAATGGATATTTAGGGATCTCTCTTGTTCATAGATCTTGAAACCAGATCAATATCCATTTCTCAATAGATCTATTTATCGATAGAAAGATATAGATCTCTATATGGATCTATCTCCATATCTAAATATGGAAGAACCGACACTTAAAGGGCGTAACCAACGGAAGGTTCTCACCCTGTCCCCGACATTGTTCTCCGACGATGTCCCCTGGGCAAAAGGAGCCACCATTCTCTTTCTTTCTTCTTCCGATCAGGACAAGTGGGTTGGTTCGTTTCGTCCTCCTATCTACGCAATTCTCTGTCTTCGTTCGTGATCATGTTGGGCGAAAGGTAGTTGTAGAGGAGCGGAAAGCCACTTGCTTGACTATAAAGTTGGAGAGGAGCGGCTGTGAAACGGCGATTCCCCCCTTTCCATTGAAGTAGGGAGGGCCTCCTTCCCCACCATTCCGGCCTATTATTGATAGGGATTTTACCGATGCTGAAGATAGCTTGCTTACCAAGCCGCCCACTTGAGAAGCTAGTCGCCAGGAAAGAAGCGAGGAGGAAGCGAAGCTGTCTACGAAGCTTTGCTTCTCCCCCTGTAGTCGTAATACTCGGCTTGTCGCTACTTTGATTCAAAAGGTAACCGACGGTTCCCGACTTTCTCCGCTTTCCGCAACCGTAACCACTTGTCATTCCGATTACTTCATCCATAAACCTTTTTTTTCTTTCTAGCGATACGCTCTAAAAAAGTAAAGGAGAAGCTTCCATTCTAGAAGCGGTAGCTTCCCGCCTCCCTCGGGGTGAGAAGTTCCCTTCCCTTTTCTAAAATGCCTGAGTGGTCTGCTCAGCAAACGTACAAAGTGGACCGCAGTTTGGCTGACCCTCTTCTTCCCATTCGGGTTGGGTTGACCCAGAAGTACAGTAAGAAGGAATGGAACCACTGGAGAGTCGTCTTTGCCCAAGTGTGAACTGCAGACGACTGACTTTGGAAGCGGAACACGAACCTATTTCCGCTATTCCGGGTTCTTATTGAGCGTAGCGAAATCAAGGTTGATGATAAAGTCAGCGAAGTTTCCATGGTGTTCTACCTTTGCGTAGTCTCGGTCCACAGTGGAAGGCTCCGCACCTGAGCCTCGTTAGACTCAGCTGAAGTGTAAGGTGTAAGTGAAGAAAATAGAAGAGATGAAGTCCGTCCCTTAGCCTAGTCTATATCCACAGCTGACGCAACTCCGTACCGACGCCTCACTACTACTTTCATTTTGCTTTCATTTGGAAATTAATTAACGGCTAAGCGATTTCATAACCTGAGCTTTCCTTAACCAGCTGACCTTACTTCGTAACCTTAGCCTCCCTTTCTTTATAGTTTTCTAGTTCGACTAAGTGACTTCGTAACCTCAACCGACTTTTTTGCTTACTGTAGCATAGGCCTTCGCCACTTCAAACGGGCGCTTCGCCCCTCTTTTTTTTGAATTCGAAAGAGCGGGGTCTTACTTATTCAGGGGGGATGAAAGACAAATAAAGGGATCAGGGGGCTTTATGATCGGAGAAAGAGAAGGGGCGTGGTTGGTGTGTCACTGGGCCTTACTTATTCAGAGGGGGGAACCCGTAGGAAGGGGGGACGACCCGCCGAATTCACATCAGAAATCGCCAACATGAACACAAACGAAATCTTGAATTGCGTATAGAAAGAAAACGAACCACTTCTATTCTCGGAGCTGAGGTATATGAAGAATGGCTTTTTGGTCCCTTTCGTCCAGTGGTTAGGACATCGTCTTTTCATGTCGAAGACACGGGTTCGATTCCCGTAAGGGATAGGTACTCATTCCCGGCCGCTTTCAGTTAGTGTTCATTGCTGAGTGATCGCTCGCTATCTGGCTGGAAAAGATGGTCCGGAAGCTTCCTCTCTCCCAGCAAGCAAGACGAGATCACCACTTCTCTCAGTAATGGACTTCCTTTACTTCGTAACCTTAGCCTTAGATGTCCTTTCATAGATTCTCGAACCTCCGACAGACAGAATCTCCATGCATGCGTTCTTTCTCTCCTCCCCTCAGCCATACATCCCTTTTTTTCTTTTGGCCCTTTTTGTTAGGCATTGAACCCCACCCCACGGAGCGGTGCTGAGTGGTGTCCTCCCCTCCCTAATACCTAAACAGAGTTCCGTCTATGGAGCCTAAAGCTTAAACCATGGCAGTAAGCAGTAAGTTGGCCTAGTCTCTCGCCCAGCCTTCGCCTTCTTCAGTGGCCAAGTTGAAGCGTTCAACGTCGGCCTACCACCTTTTTTTTTTCAAGGTTGAGCTTGTTCAATTGAAGCTAATGCTATGCTGCCCTTCCCTTGTTCAAGAGAAAGCGAGGACTTTCTTTTAGCTACCGGCCCAAACAAAAGAGATTAGCCTCTTGATCGATCGATTGATTGGATCGAAGTACGAAGGGGTTGATTGAAGTCTGAGATCAGCCCAAGACTAAGGCCGAGCAACTAGCTGCTGCAGGATTGGACGTCTATCTATCTCACCACGCTCCCCTACTCCTATAAAGGCCGGCGGAAGGAATGCTCTGCTCATCTTTCTTACGGCTCGTTACCGCAGCGCTCGTTCACCCCTTCGGCTTCTTCCATTCAAAAAAAAGGTAGTCTTTCCTTGGTAAATAGCGTCTTGAAGTGAAGCGAAGGCATTATTGAAGGAAAGAAATGGCGGGTCGGTCAATTGCATTAGGTAGGAGATGCAGGACCTGTCTTAACCGCAAGTGCATTCGCTATTCGATTCCATCCTAAATCCCACCAAATTTGGATTCTGTCTATCTCTTCTTTACTTTGTTGTGACAAGGGGGGTGACAAAGGGTATACTTTCTTCTCTATGTCGCCGTCTCATCAATGAGCGTAGATTAATAGCCAAGCCTACCCTTTTGTGCTTGTCAATCTGTATCCCATTCTTCAGGTATAGTTTTCTTTGATCACAGATCGACAGGTGATCCGTCCTTTCTCCCCCTTTCGTCATAAGGCGTGGTCTGACTCTGAGAAAAGAAATTCCTGTGTTTAGGTCCCTACTAAGCAGAATTCGTAAACTATGCAAAGGCTCTTTGAAGACTTTTGAAAAAGTTTTTAGCAAAAAAAGCAAAAACAATTCTCAACGCCCTTACGAGGTAGTGATGAGTTAAACTACTCGTGTTGGCATGGAAGTCAGCCCGGTAAACTGATTCCATTCTGCTACTAGGGTTCCAAACCTTCCCCTGAGCTCTAGAATCTATAAATACCTTTTCCACTCAAGAAATGCTAAAGCTATTTAGAGTTGGTATTTCTAACTAAGTCGGAAGGAGGGCTTTGGGCAAAGAGCAACTCGAAAGTACTTTACTTCAGTCCCAGTACTGAAAGACGTGACTTCAGGAGTGGATTTCGGAAGGAAAGACTTCGTTTACTTCCTGCAAATTGCTTATGTAAGAACTAGTAGAAAGAAAGGAGCCTTAAGCCACTCGCCTTTACTATAAGGAAGGAGAGGAGCGAAAGCCACTTGACTGCAAGGAAAGGAGTTTTTAGCAACTCTCTTGACTATAAGGTTTGAGAGGAGTTGAAAGCCGCTTTCAGGCGTGAAAGCCACTTGCTTGACTATAAGCAAGGAAAGGAGCGAAGCAACTCTCTTGACTATAAGGAAAGAGAGGAGCGAAAGCCACTTGACTGCAAGGAAAGGAGTTTCAAGCCACTCGACTGTTAAGGAGAGGAGTGTTGACCACTCGACTTTATTGTAAGGAGAGGCGTGAAAAGCCATTTTCACTCTCTTGACTATAAGGTTTGAGAGGCGCTCCAGCCACTTGCTTGACTATAAGGAAGGAGAGGAGAGACCATTTTCATGAGAGAGGGACGAGCAAGTGACAGATTGGGAAAAAAAATAGGTAGGCCTTCTGAGCGGTCATTTAGGGGCCTTGTTAGCGACCCATCATTCTTCCCTAAGCTGTCAGAGTCCGATCGAAGCGAGCAAGAGATAGAGGAATCCTCGCTCATAGATGTGAATTGAAAAAGCAAGCCCGAATTCTTTTTAATTAGGCTCTATAGTCTGGTCCCTGTCCCTGGTAAGGTCTGATTGTTATCCGTAAGTCTTGTTTTGACCGCGGGAAGGTGAACTTTGCAAAAGTGCTTATTTGGTTGGGAAGAATAGGACTTCTGACTCCAAGCCTACCCTACCCGAAATTTGCAGCTATTGATGTAGCCTCTTGTCGATACTACTAGTCTTCTCGCTACCTACTAGAAAAATCCCATCAAGATAGATTGAATCGACGACCTATACTTCAACTAAAGGCACAAGGGCGTAGCGAGCACAGAACAGAGGAAATGCACATGGGTCTCCTTGAAGAACGGAGTCTAGGGTAAAGAAAGAAAGGTAGAGTGGGCACACTTTTCCAGTGCTTGGATTGGCATGGCTGTCCCCCTTTGCTGGTTGAGGCTCGGCCTTTGACTCCGCTTGCCTCTACTTTTCATGTCAAGCGTACAAGTATAGTTTAGTGGGATTTACTTCTAAAGACAGGAATTCTTTTTCATCTCCCCTGTCAAAGTCGACGTCTTAACCTGACTTCCTGAGCTCAGTTGATTCTTGAAGCAGTAGCTCTGGATCGAGAGCTGGATGCTTACCTTATTATTATGAAATGAAAAGGAGAAAGAGCTTTTTTTATAGATGTTGAGGTGAGTAAGGGGGGGTTTGCTGGCTTGCTGGCTAGCTCGTGCAATCAAGGAAAAAAGCCTTCGCCTTCTTTTTTCAAAATGAAAAAGTAAACCACCTTAGTAAGCTAGCTTTGGTTGCTAAGCAAGCCGGGCACTACGCTAGGACGTGGATCGATCATGACGAGAATGGACTTCTCCGTAATGTAATTACAATGTAATAGAAGAGGCAGAGTCCAGTTCCCCTCCCTTCTCGACCAGACGAAGGAGATATGAATTCCATTTAGGCGGGTCAGGGCTTGGCTTGACCCTGTGTTCTCCCGGGTCGGAGGCGAGAACTTGAAAGTGAATCATTCAGTGGTGGGGTGTTCATAGAACAGAAGGCCTCGCCCAAGGAGTGGCAGATTTGGATGGAGTCTCGCTCATAGAGGAAGAGTACGCGCGCTAGCGCGCTACGGCTTACGTAGTTGATCGGATCAGATAGCCCTTCCTTCGGGCAAGCAACCAAACCCGGCACATCCAATTCCATTCCGATCAACAACTTGGAGGTATGGCTGAGTGGCTTAAGGCATTGGTTTGCTAAATCGACATACAAGAAGATTGTATCATGGGTTCGAATCCCATTTCCTCCGGTACGGAAATGAAACGGGCGGGCGAAATTACGTGAGAGAAAGAACCTCTTGGTGGAGTCCAGTCCCCCGGAGGACAGAATAGCACTTCTTAGTGACTAGGAGCGGAGAGCCCGTTGCACCTTGTTTTTCTGGCCTATCTTCTTTCTAGTTGCAAGCTCCCTCCGGCAGTCCCTGGACGGCTCTCGGTTCTTGAGCATGTTGGGGGATTAGGCGGCAGTTGAAAGAGCTGCTCGAAAGCTTGACGAAGAAGCGAAAAAAGCCTATCTATTCGATTTTCTTAGTTTAGTAAAGGGCTTTTCCCTTACTAGTCAAGTGATAAGGTAGGGCGCTATTCGATGAAGAAAACAGACTTTAGGAAAGTGGTTCAGGTAGCTCAGCTGGTTAGAGCAAAGGACTGAAAATCCTTGTGTCAGTGGTTCGAATCCACTTCTAAGCAGGCGAAAGGTCCAAACCGTAGCCGGGAGCGAGCCGGATTTCGAAATGAAAGTGAAAGAGTAAGCAAAAAAATGTGAGCGCTCCTGCACTATACGGACGGCTTTTTGGCGGTAGGGTTGGGGTGGCTTGCTTGAGGCAGATTCAAAAAAAAGCGGTTGATTACTCGGATTGGTTCTCGCATCCCTGTGCCCAAAAGGATGGGCGAGTTCGGTTTGAGTGTTCATCGATCGGGTGGATCTATATGCTTCGGGGTGGTGAGACGAGGTGTAGCGCAGTCTGGTCAGCGCATCTGTTTTGGGTACAGAGGGCCATAGGTTCGAATCCTGTCACCTTGATGTGGATATGGTAGCCTTCTCCGTGGTCGCACCGAAAGTACGGTGGAGGTTGGTTGAAGATGATGTTACACGGCGTTCAGAACCAGTCTTGAAGTGAATGAATTACAACCAATAAAAATGCACAATGAATTACTCGAGGCAGCCATGCCTTTTTTTAATAGTTTACAACAAACTTTGAGCGGGAGACAAGGGGCGCTCCCACAGGTTCCCGATGCCCTACCTGAAGCCCCCCCACAGGTTCCCGATGCCCTACCTGAAGCCCCCCCGCAGGTTCCCGATGCCCTACCTGAAGCCCCCCCGCAGGTTCCCAATTTGCCGATACCCGAAATAGTTGGGCAAGGAAGGGGGGAACCTTTTTTCATAATCAAAAATACAAGTATGGAATCTTCTATGCTCAATCGAGTAAGAAAGCTCGAAAGGGAAAATAGCATTTTTCTACTTGATAAAGCAAGGGGGGAATATTGGTCAGAAGTCAAGAGCGGACTCTACAATAGTAGCTCTCAGGGCGAATATTACAGATTACTCTCTTTCGAAAACCGGGATCTGCAAATCCGGGAGAGAAAACATTCATGTTTTTTTCTCTTTCAAGAGATTCTGTCTCGGAATCGTGCCTTGAGGGGGTATGCTGCCAATCCTACCGAGGACTTTCTGGATTTCTTTTCCGAGAAGCGGGACGCACTGGACAAAAACCCCGAATGGGGCCCGGTGGAGAAAGACAGAAAGGAGATCGAGTTCGTTGAGCAAGTCAAACTCGATCTTGCAGCACGCGGGCACGAGTCTCTCTATATCAAAGAGATTTTGGGGTTAGGGTGAAATCCGGAGATCTACGAAGGAAGGGGTCTTCGACTGGGGTGAAGTCGTAACAAGGTAGCCGTAGGGGAACCTGTGGCTGGATTGAATCTTTCGTAAATATTATTATGAATAACCTCGCATACTGGATCGATTTATTGTCTAACAACAATAAACTCCTTCATTTCACGGTGACTTTCCTGTGTGGCCAAGTACTCTTCGTCATCTATCTCTTTATGGCCTTCTTTATCATAGCCTTGTTGATCCATCGAAAGGATAGAAAGGAACTAGAAAGGATTGCTATATCGGGAAAAGTTGATGTTCTATTCAAATACTCTTGGAAGGGCGTGGAACTCAAGATCAGCCATCCTACGGAAGGCTCTAATATAACTCCGACGCAGGAAAACCAGCCCCCGTCCCCGCCCTTAGGAGATTGAGCTGGTAAATCGAACCTCTCCCCAGGTTTCGTATACTAGCTAGTTGAAGTGAAGGGCGCTCCAGTATCGGTTGTAGTCTTCTTGATCTATGTTGTAGTTGTAGTCTTCTTGATCTATGTTTATGTTGTAGTCTTCTTGATCTATCAAGTCAAGAAGGCGAGGCCCCTTGCGATAGGGGGAAAGAAGAGAGGGAATGCGGGCTTCTTTCGCTTTCATTCGTGCTTTAGAGGCCACGTTCTGTTCTCTAAAGGGTATATATTGCAATTTCTTAATCGTTCCGCCATTCCTGACCAGAGAAAAGAATGTCGTTCCTGGGCCTATAAGACTGCTGATTTGCTTTATTTCTGCTCTTCTCTGTTTACGGGGAATTTTATAGGATAGAGATCGGTCTTATAAGATTGCCTTTAGCCACCCCATCCTGACTCTAGCTAGCCTTCATTGAAATTTCTGGTTTCTAGGTGGAAGGAAGTAGGGACAGAATCGAAGGGAAGATGGAATGGGCGTGGATCTTCTCGCTTTTGCTAACCAATAAGACTCTTCTTTATTCACTCTCTTTTATTTTATCGCTTTGGGTTGTGGAACCTACTTCATACTACAGCAAGCCGCAACCGTTGGGGGAGCCACTCCACTGGACCTCCAAAGTCTGGAGGAGCTACGGCTTACAATGGCCACAATCCTCAAGCTGTCTATAACAAACCTTGGGGAAAGCCTACCAAGGGGGCGCACTTGAGAAGAACTTGCGCAGGAGATCCACAAGGGGTCAGAGAGCAGGGAACTCCTTATTTTTTTGATAACTGAACTGATGAAAGTTCAGGTGGAAAATAAGGTAACCCAACATGCTCTTCTCATTATTATGAAGTGGAAGTTCCCCGATCGGCCTGACCCGGTCTTCCCTTTCTATGGCCTTTTTGAGAGTGACGAATAGAATCTAATTCATGTTCATGCTAACAGAAGAGCGGATCCAATACCAAGACGACTTCTTTCTCAGGAAGTGCAGCAAGCGAGTGTATTATGAATGCAGGCGAATCATATGTTGTCGATAGCGTGCCATATATATTGAACCCATTACGGGTCAGCCGGACCTCATCCCTTTATTATAAGCTGTTTTAACCGCTTTGATGAGTAAGCGCTGTGCCCTAGTCCTCGGCTACTCAAGAAGTTGAGAACTGGCTTAGATGGGCTTGACTTAGACGCCCTTCCTTTTCTACTCTCTGGATAAAAGCAATCAGCAGCCTTTTCTTAAAAAAAGGGTAGCCGGGTTCTCATCTTTTATCCGATTATATATAGGGAATCATCAATTGCTTGTGAGATCGATCAAGAGTCAGAGCGCTTTCTTCGATCCATGGGTAGCAAAACTTGCTCTAGCCACAGCTTTGGCTTTCAATATTGATCTAACTCGCCATCATCGATGCATACCTAGATCCAGATACTTCGGTTTCGGCCGCCCCCTAGAAGGCTCCAGCTCCTGAGCAAGCCGATTTCCATTCTTCTCTGGATCGGTTCTCCGTAGCATCTTCTTTCCACCATTCTTTTCCTCTAAGAAAGGATACTTTGAATATGGATTTTCTCTCTTCTTATTTTGCTTTTTTTTAGGAGCCAGCTTATCTCTAAGCAATTGACTGGGCTTCCCACGTGGCATGACTCTTCTGCCAAGTCAGCATGATGCCTCCTCTCCTCCCTTACAATCAAGCATACAAAAGGCCCCTTTTTTTTCCATAACCACTCCCCTACCCAACGATCTCATAGGTATAGAAGCAGCCTCCTGATTAGACGTATAAGAAAGAAGATTAGGAGATTCACCCTCTATGACCCTGTAACTGCCCCACCTCGGCGGAAACAGACTGACTGGGCAAAGAATATTCCGGCAAGCCGAACCTGTAAAAACCTTCGGTCGCCTCTACAACTCATACGTCAACTGAACTACGTCCATCCTCTCTTCCTCTATCCTTCTCTTATTCTCTATATATCTACTCTGCTCCTTATTTTACTCCTTTTTCAAGTCTTCCACTCGTTCCCTTAGGTCGAGCAACTACGTACCTTTTGACCTAACCAATTAAGAGAATGGGAATGGATAGAACGAAATCGTTTCCAAGGTAGATCGAAAGTCAAAATTGCGTATATTTTTTTGCTTTTTTTCTTGAGGGCCACTTTAAAAGCAAAGAGGCTCTGAAAACTCTTCTTTGGTTGTGCGACTAGGAATAGCCAAAAGGGTGGGGAAAGGTCTGTCAATCGAGTTTCAAGGAAGGAGGAAAGCCTTTGGTTAGCTGGAGTGAACCCTGAATCTATTTCTACTCAATTCAATTCCCCGCCTCACCTCACCGGATTCTTATGCCCTGCAAATCACGTCACATGAGAATAAGAGGGAGGCCAGAGCTCATATATGCGAAGAACTAACAGGAGCCGTTCAAGTAGGTAAGGAAAAAGATAGGAGGTGATTGGAGAGATTTCATTTAACTTACCGACGATACTCTTATAATAAAGAAATTGTTCTGGAATAGTTTTTGAAAGAGGGTAGTACACTGTCTGGTAAGAGTTACTGTCTAGTCACTACCTGTAAGGCAAGCCAAAAAAACTTTATTTCAAACAGGATTAAGGTATTCCGTGTCTGGTTCGATAGGACCAGGAAGATAGGACTCCAATTTTCTCAAGGGGAACTGCTCCAACTTCTCAATCCTCATTCAAGGGAACGAAAACTACTCATCTGCGACTAATATAGAGGAAGATGCACCCTGCAGCACAAGACGCATTCGAACTTTCAATACATTTTTTTCTCGATGCTTTGAATAGCGTAATAAGGAAGCATTCCAATCGTTGAAAAAGCCTTCTTGCTATTGGGCGGGCTTTCATCGGCCTGTGGGATATTTGATTGAATCAGAGAATCGGTTCTTACAGTGCCCGGAATTGGGCAAATGAATGAAGATGGCATGAAGCCGATAGCTGCTTATCCGGATCCGGGCTTTCTTTCTTAAGGCGGGAAGGAAAGGCAAAGGCAAGTTTTTGTTAACAAAGGAAAGGCTCGCCGAAGGCTGATCTTTGGGCATTAAATGCCTTCTTAGAATACGAAGAGTAAGAGGTGACTAGCGCTTTAAAGAGGATATTTCTTTTTCTTTTTCGGAATAGTTATCTAAAGTACCCAAGAGTCGCGGGATTTCTAATAGGAGAAATTCAAGGATTAGTTAGCACTACCTCAGATCCAAAAGGAAAGGAAGGAGAATAAGGGAAGGTGCCAAGCCTGATTGCAGCACGAGTAAGGGATTAAGCTGATTGCCCATTTCCAAATAGACGGAATTGGAGCTAGCCATCTTTCATGGAAGGTTTTGAAGGAGGAAAAAAGAAAACAAAAAAGAATAGGCATCGCAAAAGCAGAGCAGAGAGATCAGAAAGAAGTAGTGCTATGAGGAGACTCTTTGCTTCTTTCTAGCCCTTGTCTCAAACAGTAGTTCTGATGTGACATCTCTAAAAATTAAAGAATGTTCAACCTTTTCGATAAAGTACGCTATACGGCAAAAGATTGAGGAATTCATTTAACATCTTTCCATTTCCACATAGCACTATCGAAAGAAAGCTCCTCGCTTTTCTGATCTCACTGTCAGTAGTGATCATCTAGCCATGACATAAAAACTCTATCTATGAAATCTTTGAATTGCCCGGGCAGACATCCAATGCATTTCGATCACGTGAACACTACGAACCCAATGGAGAGGGTATACTCCAGTTGAGACTGACAACATGAATTCAAAACATTTCCCGAGTTGAACCAAGAAAGACAGATAGATTCAAATTGATTCATTTCACCGATGGCAATGAGTCAAGTCCTTGTCTGTCCACCTCTTCAGAACGAACCCGAGTCTATCAATGGAATGCCCTGAGTGTAACCATATAGAAAGACTTGCTAAAGAATAGGAAGAAAGCATACCGAGCGAAGAACTATACTGTAAAGCTGAAGCTTGCGAGATTGCCCTTTGCACTGTTTGCTTTACCCTTGGCCTGGACTAACTGAGAGCAGGAAGTTGATTGACAGACCGAAGACAAGCCCTTTTTACCTAGCTTGGCTGGCATTCGACTGGACTGAGAATTGTGTATATAAAGAAATAAAGAAAGGACTTGCTTGCTTGCTACTATCATCGTATTATAAGACAAACTGGGTTGCATTGGTAGCTATGCTTAGCGGTGACATACTTTTTGCTGTGAGTTCCGGTCCGGCCTCTGGTCTTGATTTCGTTCCTCTACTTTCAGTCGAGATACTTCCTTCCGATGGTCTACCTTCACTCTTTCCCCTCGCCAAAGACTTGATAGCCATTAGTTCCACATCGAAATAAGAAAGAGGGTCAACTCCGCCAACTCCCAAGAAAGGTAGAAAAGAGTCGGCTGGGTAAGCAAGATCAGGAGATACCCCGGGAAAAGCATAAGTCCCTGTAAATTCCTTACTGCTCGCTTTCGCTCTCATCGATTCCTTCCTTCTTGCAGAGCAATCGGCCGAATGATTGTTATTCCACTTACAGTGCCTCTATCGAAGCAGAAAAATCAAAATACTCAAAACCTGGTTTCATTTCGATCCAAACTTGCCAGCTCTTTTTTCTTTCTTAGTAGTCTGGGGCTTAAAAGTACACCTATATGTGTACTTTTCTCAGATTCTCTTATTCTTATTAAGAAGGAGATCCGGTTCTACCTTTCCCCTTTCTATGGGGTGGGATCTGGTGAGCACTCCTTGCTTCAGACCTCTTGGATTCGATAGTGGGACTCCTCGCTAATAGGGATTCCTCCTTCCCGAACGCAGCATACAACTCTCCGTTGTACTGCGCTCTCCAAGTGTACTTGTTCCCCCCTTCTTCCTTACCCTGGCAAGTCTTTGTGAAAGAACTCCGATGAGAAGAAAAAAGAAGGCGTTAAGAGACCCTCCTGGCCCAACCCTAGACACTGACAGATCCTTTTTCAAACCTGCTCCCATTTCGAGTCAAGAAAAAAACGGCTCGAATGGTATGATCCCTCCGTCACCCCAGAATGAAAGGGGTGATCTCGTAGTTCTTGGTCTGTGAAGATGCGTTGTTAGGTGCTCCATTTTATTTTCCCATTGAGGCCGAACCTAAACCTGTGCTCGAGAGATAGCTGTCCATACACTGAGTTGGGATGTATGGATTCTCGAGAAGAGAGGAGCCGCGGTGGTCCCCCCCGGACCGCCCGGATCCCACGAGTGAATCGAAAGTTGGATCTCACCCGAATCGCCCCTCCTGCTTCCCCTTCTTTTAGAAGAAAATGGGCTTCAAGAGCTAGGGTGGCGACTCCTAAATCCATATCTTCTTCGGGGAGATCATAAGCGAGAGCGGGCTTAGGTTGATGCGGAATAAGCATTTTGGACGAAATTCCCTGGTTTCCATGAAAAGGTGTCGAAGGAATGAATAGGCACATTTCGAGCTGTGGTACTTTCAAGAATAGAATGAAATGCGCAGTCTTTAGGGACTAGGGTACATACTACACATACCGAATCGACTACGAGAGGGAATAGCCAGAATACGGATCTTTATACACTAACAGACGGAATAGAATGCGAGACCTACGATTTAAATTCAGTTAAGTCAATTGGCCCTTAGCCGCTCGCCAATGGTTCTCCACCAGTTACATAGTACATCAGACACCCATACACGACTTCCAACATCGTCAGTCACTTAACTCACTCAGGAAGAAATCTAATTTCAGCACTTGATGCGGAAGAATTAGACATTCTCAAGGGAGTTAACCCTGCTACGCCTTAAAGAAAAGCTCGCTCTACGACTTCGAATAAGACCGATGAGAGAAGGAATCGAATCATAGACGGATTGGTTTCCGAATAAAGAGATAGCACGACTTCGAAGACTGAGAAAGCTAGAGGAATAGGAATGATTTAGGAATTGTGCTAGACCACCACTTCCGCCCTCGCTTTTTTGAAATAGGGGTACGGATAATCCGCAGACATAAGCGGATACACATGAACTACCCCACGAAAACATCATTTTCTTGAGGTATATAGTTTCAGGGAAAAAGTATTCAACTTCACTTACAACAAATCAATGGAATTGGAAGACTTCGACGGCTTATGTAATAGCCTACTTTAATTTAAGATTTAGATGGGTAGGGTAGGAATAAACGGGCTAAGTTATTGAACCACACAAGATCTCCCTAGAACTGCAGGAGCAGCTCTACTTATGAACTTTCTTCCCCGCGTGGGAACTGAACCCACTGCCCTTGTTGCTTCAAGCTCACTTGAGCAGTTTCCTTCCTCCTTCTTAGGTTCACTTCGTTTTTCCGATCTGGAGTCTGCTAACCCGACCTAAGACCAGATTGCTTTGCTTGGCTCCTATGCTTGCTCACTACCCTAACAGGTCCCGAGCGCGGGACTGAAATTATTCTTCTTCTTTCTCTCCCCTGGTGACTGTGACTTACTAGCTTACAGGTTAGCTGTTTTGCCTCATACAAGGCAGGCCAGTAAAAAGGGATTGGCGGGTTTAACTTAAGATACCCATATCATAAAATAGTCTTAATTCTGGTGGACCAAAAAAAAAAGAAAAAAGATTCTTTTCGACGCTCCTACCGGGGATTATGCAGAGACAAGAGCCCGGGCGGCAAAGATAGGGGCCTAAGCGCAAAAGGTTTCGATCTTTTTTTTGCTGTTATAAGCATAAGCTCTTGTTCCGAGTAGCTAGCGAAACCGCAAACTAAGAACTACTTCTTTTTTTTATGTGTTGAAGTGTTGAAAAGCACAATCTTCATTTTCGTTAGACCACTAAAGTAGGACAACCTATAGGGTCTAACTCCTCGTGGCCCATCTTCAAATTAACACATCATATGTTAGTGTGGAAGGCCACATAGCCCATATAAGGTGAAAAGCCATTGTTTGGCATTCTGCTATCCTCAGTGAAGATATCT